CTTTTCAAAAAAGCACGTACAGTACTTTTGTGTTTACGAGCCAAAGTTCTAGCACAAGAAAGTCGAAGTATATACCTTATTCGATACAAACTCTTTTTTCTTGAAGAGCCGCTATAATAATGAGAAAGATTTCTGCGTATACGCCCAAATTTTTCGATAATATCAGAATCTGATAAATCGGTCCAGACCGACTTACTAATGGGATGGCCTAATACGTTACAAAATTTCGCTTTAGCCAACGATCCAACCAGAGGAATAATTGGAACTATGGTATCGAACTTCTTAATAGTATTTTCTATTAGAAATGAATTTTCTAACATTTGACTACGTACCACTGAAGAATTGAGTCGCACACTTGAAAGAAAACCCATAAAGTCGAGGGAATGCTTTGATAATCGATTGATATAGATTCTTCTTGATTGAGACCACACCGAAAAATGACATTGCCAAAAATTGATAAGGTAATATTTCCATTTATGCATCAGAAAAGATGTACCTTTTGAAGAAAGAATTGATTTTCCTTGATATCTAACATAATGGGTGAATGGGTCTTTGAAAATCCATAAGATAACCCGAAAATTTTTAGTTAAAACTTTTACTAGATATTCTAGCTTTCCGTGGAAATAGATTCGTTCAAGAAGGGCTCCAAAAGATCTTGATTGTAAATAAGAAGATCGGTTGCGGAGAAAAACAAAAATGGATTCGTATTCACATACATAGAAATTATATAAGAACAAGAATAATCTTTGATTCCTTTTTGAAAAAATAGAAATGGAATTTTTTGAAGTAATAAGACTATTCCAATTACGATACTCATAAAGAAAGAATCGTAATAAATGCAAAGAAGAGGCATCTTTCACCCAGTAGCGAAGAGTTTGAACCAAGATTTCTAGATGGATAGGATAAGGTATTAATATATCTAACACATAATTTAAATATAAGAATTTGTCCTCTAAAAAAGGAAATATTGAATGAATTGATCTCAAATTATGAGATTTTACGATTTCTTTTTCTTCTAGGTTTAAGAGCAGGGAAAGTGGAATTTCCACAATGACTGCAAATCCTTCTGATATCATTTGAGAATACAAATCCTTCATGTGCCCTCCAAATGCATTTTGATTATAAGCATTAGGAGAAAGAATCAAATGATTCTGTTGATACATTCGAGTAATTAAACGTTTCACAGTTAATAAACTGTATTTTTTGTTGACTGCATTTTCCACCAAAATAGATTTATTTAAACCATGATTATATACAAATGCATAAATATATTCCTGAAAGATAAGTGGATAGAAAAAGTTGTGGTGCCAAAATCGATCTAGTTCTATATATCTTTGGAATTCTTCCATTTAAAATGAAAACAAAAAAAAATATGAAAATCGAGGGTTTCTTGAGTTATCAAATGATACATAGTGCGATACAGTCAAAACAAGGTATTTTTTATGAAATAATAGATACCTCGGAGACAGGTAAATTCATCAACGGACTCCCTATTTTTTTGCATCTAATTGGTTTTTTGTTATAGGATAACAAAACAAGATGACTAGAAATCCTTTATTTTTTCAACCCAATCGCTCTTTTGATTTTGGAAAAAGTATCTTTATCAATATACCGTTTCTTCTACACATTCATCTCCATCTCCATATGTAGAATGGATAATTTAATAGTTAGGATTCACTAAAAAATATACTCTTGGGAGAAGACTTTCCCGCATCCGGCACTAATTTGTTTTTAACGTCTAATTAGATTGGGTAATCATTCCAATTACGAAGATAAGCTCGTTGATCTTTCTTTACCTAGAATTTGAACCATTAGGGCTCCATCCATTTATTCAATTGACCTAACTTTGAATTCATATCGGTCCCTTCCAAGAATTCAAATAAAGTTTTGTGCCGATTTGGTAAGAATGAAATATTCTCCGAATTCTCTATTGATACGACATGCTCTTTTTTCCATTCATTTCCTTTCAGGATCAGTCGTGGTCTTATAAACTCTGCCGATGATATAGACGAATCCCTTGCTTCATCCGAATATGTAAAAGATCATAGCCGCACTTAAAAGCCGAGTACTCTACCATTGAGTTAGCAACCCCAAAAATATATATGTTATGTAGATACAATCTGGATCAAAATAAACAAAAAAGAGATTGTAATTAAAACGCCGAATTAGCAACAAAGTTTTCTAATTGATTCTGAACATAAAAAGAAACAGATCAGATGACAATACACGAAATGAAATTATTAGATAAAATAAAAAAAATTTTAGACCAATTAAAAAAATCCGTTTTATTTTTATTAAATAAAAAAAGTAAAAAAAAAACAAACCTATGCGTTGGGCAGAAGACAGAAAGAAAACATTGAATTTTTTATTTATTTTTACTTCACGATTGAATTATATTTGTTCAATACACTCTTGTCAATATGAATAATACAATTACAAGGTACAAGGTAGAATGAAATTGAAATCTAAGTAGAAAATAGACAAATGTAAGTTAAGTATAAGAAAAAAAGAGTGTTGGATTGGCACTACACAAAAAATCTACATGAATAGAAATAGAAAAGGAAAAATGAAAAAAGCTATACCAAACTACAACCTCATTCTCTTTCTTTTTTTAGTTCATTAATTGAACTTCGTTTGATTAAGTCGAAATTCTTCCAAAACTCCCGCCCTCCTTAAAATATCATAAACAGTTTCTGTAGGTTGAGCTCCTTTTTCAAGAAAATATAGAATAGCAGGAACATTTAAATAAGTTTGATTCTTTATTGGATCATAAAAACCCACTTTTCGCAGATCTCTTCCCTCTCTTCGGGACCGAACATCAATTGCAACGATTCGATAGACGGCTCATTGGGATAGATTAGATCAACAAACCCCCCCTAGAAACGTATAGGAAGTTTTCTCCTCGTACGGCTCGAGAAAAATGATTCTATTCTAAAATTATGTATATAGAATTTATAACGACAAATAAAAAAAGTCCCTAAAATCATCAAATGAATTAGACTAAGACTTCAGTCTTTCTTTCCTAAAAAAAGAAAATCATTTGTATACTCATAACTCAAGTTGAATAACTCTTAAATATCCCAAAAGAAAATACTTTTTCATTTCGTTTATTGAGCAGTCTCGAATACCCTTTAATATGTCTCATTTAGAATCGATTTGAATTCTGCATTCTGATCCAAATCCAATTGTTGTGACAATTAAAATACAAAGGGCGTTTCCTTGTTCCGGAATCCTTTATCTTTGTTTTGAATCATTGGGTTTAGACATTACTTCGTCGATTTTGAATCCTTTCAAAAATGGCAGCAACATACCTTTTTTGTTATTTCTTTCTATCAAAGAATAGAATCATACGAACGGCAGATTACCGCACGATATATATAATTTTTTTATCGAAGAGGTTTTTTATCAATTCCAACAAGAATTCCTTTGGGATTTAAAACTTGATTGATTTGGATCCTTTCGATTTCTCTGTCAAAGATATACTTACAAAGTTGTTCTAACTTATTGATTGACACTAACCATAGACCCTTCTCCCTTGATAAATGAATCAATACTTTCCACTCGAGCTCCACCATGTACTAAATTCCATTATACCCCAACAAAAAAATGCAGGGTTCGAGTGGAACAAAGGATGTCGAGTCAAGAGCATCCTTTATTAGAGAATGATGGATATAAGAATCCACAACGGATCATGTCCTTCAAGTCGCACGTTGCTTTTTACCACATCGTTTCAAACGAAGTTTTACCATAACATTCCTCGAATTTGGAACCGCTATGCGGTTGATTCAATTATGGAATCATGAATAGTCATTGGTTCAGTCAGCACAGTCGGTACATAGATATCGAATCTATATCTATATTAAATTAATATTAGATATTTTAATAAATTTCATTTTATTTGAATTTATATTATTTAATTAAATATAATATTAAGGAATTTAGATATTTATATCATTTCTATTTTAGATAGAATTCTAGAATAAATTTCAAATTATGATTTCAATTTCTAATTTCGATTGAAATAAAAAAAAAAAAAAAAAATTCCAATTTTTTACAAACAATTACAATAAAGACGACATTTGATCATCCCTAAGAAAGAGAAATCCATTTTTTTTTTTTGAAATTAATAAGCCCAAATCGAAATGAAAAAAAAAAAATAGATTGTAAAAATCCAATCTATATTCTATATACAATCTATATAAAGAAATATATAAGAAGATGGATATATGAAAAAGGCTCCTTTTTGAATTCAAATTCATGTATTTTATATGTAATTTAGAACCCCATCTTACCTAAATCTCCAACAGATTCAGTTGTATCTACGTGTCATTTGAACACTGATGATCCTTTTTCCTTCATTTGTTAAATGTGAAAAAAAGATAAGATTTATTTTGGTTAGATCCATTAACCAAAAGAATCAAATTCTATCCAATATTACACTTTAGAAACAATCCAAATTATTTACTATTAAATTAAATATTTACTATAATTTAGTATATTTACATATACTCTGGGACGGAAGGATTCGAACCTCCGAATAGCGGGACCAAAACCCGATGCCTTACCACTTGGCCACGCCCCACTTTGATTTCTATTCGACACTAATAAACACTAATATTGTTATCGATTGTTCGTCAATTCCAGCCAAAATATCTAAAGAATCAATTAGATTCTGTTGTTAGTATTTTGACACACAAAGATATCGAATTCAACTTAATTTATTGATCATTGCATATAATTCCATTAAAATATTGCATGAAAGTAGAATTTCTTCTATTCTCCTTTGAGAATGGAAGGTTTTTTGGTTGAGTAAGTAAGTTCGGAAAAAAAAAAGAAGGATTTTTGGTCTATCTTTTTTTTTTTATTTTTTTTTTTTTTCATTTTTCACTTCTATCAATAACTCAATCAAAATGCAATTATCTAAAAAACAAAATTTCTGTTATGCTTAATATCTTTAGTTTGATCTGTCTTAATTCTGCCCTTTATTCGAGTAGTTTTTTATTAGCCAAATTACCTGAGGCCTACGCTTTTTTGAGTCCAATCGTAGATTTTATGCCAGTTATACCTCTACTCTTTTTTCTCTTAGCCTTTGTTTGGCAAGCTGCTGTAAGTTTTCGATAAGATCTTTCATCTTGTACTAGAAAAATTCACGATTTTTTTGAGAAAAACGATTCGAATAATTACTAAGATCAGACAAGTCTTCCAGTATGAACCCTTGATTCAAACATTAAAATTCTTGAATAGTCACAATCCGGATCACCCTGTTTTCCCATTCTAACTATTTTTTTCTGTGAGTGATACAAAATATCAAAAAGTGGGTATAAAAAAATTATTGATAAGTAAGATAATAAAATAAGAAATTCTATTTTCTATATTTTGAATTACGAAAATTTCGATTTCTAACAACTAGTTCGGTTTTCGTTATCAAATCAAAAAATAGGATATAATATGGTATAAAAATAGAGAATCTATTTTCTTTTTTCAAAAAAAATAAAATGATCTTGGAGATTGTGTAATGCTTACTCTCAAACTCTTTGTTTACACAGTAGTGATATTCTTTGTTTCTTTATTCATTTTCGGATTCCTATCTAATGATCCAGGGCGTAATCCTGGACGCGAAGAATAAAAAGGGGTTCTTTGCTTGATTTTTCATCTATTTTTTTCTAATTACTTATTTTTTTTTTTTATTAAATAAAATTTTTTATTTCCTATTTGTTATTTTAAATAATATTTTATTTGGATATATTTGGAAAAAAATGAAAATAATTTCAAAAATTCGAAAGAGAAATCAATATAGTAAATCATCAATAGAAACGGAAAGAGAGGGATTCGAACCCTCGGTACGAACGATTCGTACAACGGATTAGCAATCCGACGCTTTCGTCCACTCAGCCATCTCTCCCCATTGAAAAAAAAATACTAATATTCAAATCCAAATAAAATATTATTAAAAATATTGTTATTGAAATTTAAAATAATAAAATAAAATTATGTTTAAATAAATAACTAAAATCAAAATGAAATCTAATTCTATAATAACTATAACATTTATATAACAATAATATATGTATACAAAATATACAAGTCGTATTTTGTAATACATCTAAGTAGTTTTATCTGAAATTCCAATCAGTTAGATTTAGATAAAATAAGGAAGATTCTAAAGATTCAAAAAAAGATTCAATTCAATATTTATAATTAAAAAAATATAGTTATTATATTATAAATAAAATATTAATATATTAATTAATTCAAAAATAATAAAAAAAAATAGAAAGAAAAAAAGAAATACTTCTTCACCCCAAAGCGAAAAAAGGTCCTTTAGTATTGTTTACGCGGCCTGGCCTGATCAGTACCTCGCCAGGCCCTTTTTTGGATTCTATAATATTAGTAATAAAGAAAATGATTTCTCTGATTTTATAATCATAAAAAAATCATTGTTATTGAAGCAACAGCAAGACCAATAAGAAAAAACTGTTTCCATTCTAAAACCAACATGCCATTTCTTATTATCTTTTCTTCCCCCTTCATTTTTTTCCATTTTTTTTTTCATTTTGAATAAATGAAACTGCACAATTTTTTTCTGTTCTAGTTAGAACTTTAACAATTTTCTTGAGCCGTATCTATCAAAACAAAACCCCTTCAGGAAACAGGAAAAAAAAAGAGAACTTTTTTTTATTTTCATTTTGATTTTAGTTATTTAACTATCTTTTCATAATCTGATTAAGTCCTCCTATGAAAAATGCCAATATTCTAAATTTCATGATTCTTTTATGATCCTATCTTGATTCTATTCAATTTCAGTGTTCGACAAAAATTCCATTTCAATACAATAATCGAACTGTAGCGGGTATAGTTTAGTGGTAAAAGTGTGATTCGTTTTATTAACCCCCTAATAGTTAAAGGGTCTCCTGGTTTGATTACTATTCCGATCAAAACCTTTATTTTTTTTTTTTAAGGAATTAATCCTTTACCTCTCAATGACAAATTTGAGGAAAATTCTACATTCTCGTGATTTGTATCCAAAGGTCAATTTGAAATTGAAAATTTGGATTATGAAATTACGAAACATGAATTTTTTTTTGATACTTCCAATTGAATGAATATGAGTACGAGATCCATGGACGAAGATAGAAAAAAGGGTTTCTAATCGTAACTAAATCTTCCATTTTTTTTTTATAGAGAGAAGCAAAATAGCTATTAAATGATGACTTTAGTTTACTAAAGGCTTCAATCAACATATTTTTTTGTTTTAGCTCGGTAGAAACAAAATCTTTTTCCTTAGGATTTTCTCAAATAGAAATAGAGAACGAAGTAACTAGAAAGATTGTTAGAATCCCCTCCTCTAGAGGGATCATCTAGAAAGCAAGTTATTTTGAATTGAATGAATTCATACAAAAAGCTGACATAGATGTTATGGGTGAAATTCTTTTTGTAATTTCGTTCCCGTCTTATATCTGGGAATTTCTCCACTTTCCATAAAGGAGCCGAATGAAACTA